TGATCATGTGATAACTTTTTGTTCTCATTCATTCAAGATATTTAAGATATTATATGAGTGAACTCATTACGGAATCTAATTAGTTAAAATGAAAGTAAAAGTTTTATAAGATTAATGTTCGCTCTAAAATATATAGATTCGATCCAATAAAACAAATGATAAAAATAGGAATAATTTTCTAATTTGATTCCATAATGATTGGAAAAGAGTTAGTTTTATTTTAAAACGAAATTACACTACCCAGTTCTTATTATTCGTTTATAAGTTGAATTGAAAAATCATCCAAGAATGCATTTGCTGATTGCAAACGCGGTATGGGTAGATGTTACAGATGATGAATCAAATTTTTTATATAGTTGTGACTTTATCCTTGTTAGTGCTGTCTATAATGATAGATGACTCAAAAACTTTCAATTGGTTTTTTTCTCCTATTTTGCAAAAAAGGAAACTCAGGTAAGTGCTTTTTTATAAACATATGTATAAAAAGACCATATTTCATTTAGCTCCTTGATGCCTACCATAACTAGTTATTTCGGTTTTCTACTAACGGCTTTAACTATAACCTCAGCTCTATTTATTGGTCTGAGCAAGATACGACTTATTTGAAATTAATTGCACAAAATCTTTCTGCGAACTTCTGTGTATTTTTACCCCGTTAATTGCCAATTCTTGGTCATTGAGATTCATGGTAATTCGGATTAATATTTAGGTATAGATATTACCTCTTTTTTCTCCTTTCAAACAAATTGAAATGATTGAAGTTTTTCTATTTGGAATTGTGTTAGGTCTAATTCCTATTACTTTGGCTGGATTATTTGTAACTGCCTATTTACAATACAGGCGTGGCGATCAGTTAGACCTTTGATTAATTAACATCTCTTTTTTTGATTGACCTCCTCCTTTCTTTAATATCCAGGAGGTCAAATAAAGATTGCTGTTCCAGTTAGTGTTTCAGTCAAATTCCATCGAAGAAGATACAAATCACGCTCTGTAGGATTTGAACCTACGACATCGGGTTTTGGAGACCCACGTTCTACCGAACTGAACTAAGAGCGCTTTCTTCTCATAAAAGAAAAGACTGTAAAGAAAAGGATTGGCCCCAATACATCTTGTATGCACACATATAGTATCATCATAAGAATAAAAGATTCTATATGATATGTCCAACGTGAATTGATCTCAAAAAATCCCTCGTTACTGCTCAAAGGAGCAGTAATAGGTAGGGATGACAGGATTTGAACCCGTGACATTTTGTACCCAAAACAAACGCGCTACCAAGCTGCGCTACATCCCTTCCATTGGTCTACAGTGTCATTGTAGAGAATTCCTGTCTTGTTTTCCACATCGTTATTGCCTCTATTAAAATCTAGAATTTTTATGTCCATTTCGCCTTTTTGGTCTCATTTAACATATAATAATAGTAAAATACTTCTGGAACCCCTAGGAAAAATAAACGAGTCTTTTTGGGGAATAGTGGGGAAGAAAAGGACGTTTTTTCTGTATTTAACAAAAAGTAAATCTTATTTACTGGATGATTGTACATTTCAATATGTATTATCTTATGTATGTATTACTATAAAAGGAGGTTTTTCAATGCGAGATCTAAAAACATATCTTTCCGTGGCACCGGTACTAAGTACTCTATGGTTCGGTTCTTTGGCAGGTTTATTGATAGAGATTAATCGTTTTTTCCCGGATGCGTTGACGTTCCCCTTTTTTTCATTCTAGTTATTGACGTGGGAAGGAATAAAGAAGATTAGAGATACAATTAAATAAAGCCCCTTCTTTTCTCTTTTTTCCCTAGAAAAAGGGAGGAAAGAGAAAGAATATTACATTCAACAGCTGTGAGAGTCGGGTTCAGGTTGGAATTAAATTAATATGAATTTCTATGTATTAAATTTCTATGGAAGTCGAACACAAACTCTGGTTCTAGGGAAAGCGTATTCTAGACGATAATTATATGAAATACTGTACTGTTGAAATATAGTTTAGAAATCTTTCTATGGTATTTCCTATATTGATTGTAATGAAATCTTGCATAAGAGGATAGCTAGTTACAAATTTTTTCCTTCCTTTCTTCTTTTTCGTTTCGAATTGAAAAAGGAAGAGTTGAGTAAATGAAAAATCCAAAGGAGGTTCATGGCTAAGGGTAAAGATGTGCGAATACCGGTTCTTTTGGAATGTACCGCTTGTGTTCGAAACGGTGTTAATAAGGAATCAACGGGGATTTCCAGATATATTACTCAAAAGAACCGGCACAATACGCCTAATCGATTGGAGTTGCTAAAATTCTGTCCATATTGTAACAAACATACGATTCATGGGGAGATAAAGAAATAGATCGAACGAACCGAGCACCGGCGCCCTTATCTTTCTTACAAGGAAAGGGCAAAAATGACATTATATATATAACATATTTAACATAGTTAAAGATAATTATAAACAAACCAAATCCTATTTATTTATTTATTCTAATAAAAGATACGGCTGAAATAGGATTTTAGGGATAAGAAATAAACTAACCAAACCATGGAAAAATCTAAGCGAACTTTTCTTAAATCCAAGCGATCTTTTCGTAGGCGTTTGCCCCCGATCCAATCGGGGGATCGAATTGATTATAAAAACATGAGTTTAATTAGTCGATTTATTAGTGAACAGGGAAAAATATTATCTAGACGAGTGAATAGATTGACCTTGAAACAACAACGATTAATTACTATTGCTATAAAACAAGCTCGTATTTTATCTTTGTTACCTTTTCTTAATAATGAGAAACAATTTGAAAGAACCGAGTCGACCACCAGAACTCCCAGTCTTAGAGCCAGAAAAAGATAGGTTTACTCTTTCTTCACTTGAATTCAAATGCCCATCTGAACTCAAACGCGGATTTCTTTTTTGTTGGAAAAATCCAAGAATCCGGATTGAAGTCTCGTGTCGTAAGAAAAAAAAAGAATAATCTGGGAAGAATAAAATTTTTTATTGAACGTGTTGATTCATATTTATTTTGACTACTTTCTGATATTTTATCATATTCTAATTCTATTCATTTTTATTCGATCTTCCCGGAGTTCATTCTCCGGGCAACTCCGTTTAACCGGTGGATTCTTTCCAACCTACTTCTTTTATGATCTCATTGGAAATCATATAAAGACAATTCCTATTTGATATAGCTATTTGTGCAAGTATTTTACGATTAAGAAGCAACTGTCTCTTGTACAGATCATTTATTAATCTACTATAACTATAGCATACCCCCCTTTCACGAATTGCTGCATTTATTCGAGTGATCCACAAACGACGAAAGTTTATTTTTTGCCTATCCCTATCCCGATGAGCCGAAACCAAAGCTCTTATTTTTTGTTGAGTAATAGTTCGAGTAAGTCTTGAATGAGCCCCCCGAAAGCTTGATGCAAATAAACGAATTTTTGTTCTACGTCTCCGAGCGATATATCCCCGTCTAATTCTGGTCATTGAATAAATGAAACTTTAACGAATAACTAATAGATTTCCTTTCTTTCAGTTATTCTTTTGCCCCTTTCCTAGTATATTAATAACAAAACGGATTTTTCCAATGTATAAACTAAAAATTCCAATGGCTTTCGCTACTATAACCTTCCCAACCACGATTTTTTATTTTTTTATAGGCATTTCACCTCGAAATACGAAATTGTACTATACTAGGTTAAAAAAAATAGCAATGATAACTAAATAGTGGATTCCATCGTTTCTATGGTTACTTCTTAAACGGTGAGGTCTTCTCTATACACCGGAGCCCTTACTTCATTTAATCAATGTTATTGCTAACTTGTATAGTTCACATTCTTCGGCTCTACCCATGAATTATCCAGTAATAGGTCTTTCACAACGAGCTCTACCTATACAGTAACGGTATTTAATTATGAAAGTTGGCTGGGTAGCTGACCCTGTTAGTCCGTTCTTGCAAGAGGGGTCTATGTTACTAAGATTTCCTCCGCTTAATGGATAACCATTTGCTACCAATGGAGAATTACTTCTCATCTTGAATTGAGGTGAGTGGTTTTACACCAATAGAAACCATAAATTTCATACACAATAAAAGGGATATGACCCCATTTTCTTATTTTTAGATAGTAAATGTAGTTTGTTTTTCCGTTCTATCCTATTTGATCATTGATATTTGAACATTGTTCTCTTTCCTTTGTTCTAGTTTATGATCTGAACGAGTCGCACATACACCCTAGTACATGTTCCTCGACGCTGAGGGCATCCCCGAAGCGCGGGGGATTTTGTGACATTTCTGATTGGCTGTCTTGTATTTCTAATAAGTTGTTTAATCGTTGGCATGTTGAATCATATACATAATGGGCTGGTTTAGATCGATCCTAACCGTATGATTATGAATGACTTTTATTCAATAGAATAGAATCGATAGATCAATAGAATCATCAATCAATAGATAGTAAATAAAAAAAAGTCATAGAATATTAAACGCGGCAGGGTTCATTTTAAATCATGAATTGACGCGAAATTCAAGCTATTTATTGTCATTCAACCGCTACAAGATCAACAATTCCATAAGCTTGGGCCTCTGTTGCTGACATAAAAATATCTCTTTCCATGTCTTCGGATACAACCCAGAAGGGTTTCCCCGTTCTTTGTACATAAACCCTTGTCAGGGTTTCACGTAGTTTCAGCAGTTCTCCCACTTCCAGGATGAATTCTCCCGTTGCTACTTCAGAAAAAGAACCAGCGGGTTGATGGATCATTACCCTGATGATATAAGATAAAAAAGGTTTCTCTATTTCGCATGATGAGGGGAAGATAAAAGAAAGATAAAAGAATAACAAGAAAAAAGATAGAATCGAACAACCGTACGGGCATTATGCATTGCATACGGCTCTACAATAAAATTGACCCTTACCTTCAAAAAAATAGGATCGATCAGACCCCGATCGGTAAATGATCAACTTACCACCCTTCTTTTCGGAGGAATTCAAAAATACTATGATGGCTCCGTTGCT